CTTTCTCTCGAACCATAATAATATTTTTTGATCAGATCTTTGAGTCATTTATTTCTCTTGAAATTTCTTCAATGTTTATTTCTACACTCGTCTTTTTTTAGGGGGTCTGCAGCCATTATGTGGCATAGGGGTTACATCCCGTACGAAACTTAAAAGTATACCACTTCTACGAATAGCTCGTAATGCTGCATCTCTTCCGAGACCCGGACCTTTTATCATGACCTCCGCTCGTTGCATACCTTGATCCGCTACTGCTCGAATAGCATTTCCTGCTGCGGTTTGAGCAGCAAAGGGTGTCCCTCTTCTTGTACCCCTGAATCCACAAGTCCCAGCGGAGGACCAAGAAATCACCCGCCCCCGTACATCTGTAATAGTCACAATGGTGTTGTTGAAACTTGCTTGAACATGAATAACGCCTTTTGGTATTCGACGTGCACTTTTACGTGAACCAATCCGTCCAGTCCTACGTGAAACACTTTTTGATATAGATTTTGCCATATTTTATCATTTCATAAATATAAGTCAGATATATGGATATATCCATTTCATGTCAAAACAGATCTTTTATTTTGATTTGTTCATCGGTTCCTTTAGAGAGTCCCTTTTCGAAAGATTATCCTTGTCTTTGTTTATGTCTCGGGTTGGAACAAATTACTATAATGCGTCCTCTCCTACGGATCAGTCGACATTTTTCACAAATTTTACGAACCGAGGCCCTTATTTTCATAGTTGTTATTCCTTAACTGAATTGCGAATCTACTTATTGGAAGAAAATAAGTTTCTTGAAATTTTTGAACAGTGACTTGTATCCTCATGAAAGGAATGTTGAAAAACCACCTAATCATTCGAATTCTTGTTGTGGAGTCTATAAATTATACGCCCTCCATTTCTGAACCATAACGACTTACTTCAATTTTGACTCTTTTGGCTCTATTTCCAGGTAGTACACGTAGAAAACTGTGTCGAACTCTTCCTGAAACATAACTTCGAATCTGACTTCAGTATATAAACGAACCCGGAGCATACCATTGGGAAGTGCTTAAGTAATTAAACCTTCATAAATCCATTCATTTTTCTTCTTTCATTCCAGGCAAAACCCCTTGAAGTATCAACTAATGTAGGAGGAGTGATATTAGACAACTTGTCTTTTTTCGTTTTTTTTTCACAAATTAGGAAGTTCCGAATATAATTCGGGTACCAGAAAGATTACCATATATAACACAAAATTTCTCCGCCGATTCTTTCTAGTCGAGCCGTACGGTCTGTCATTATACCCCGAGAAGTAGAGAGAATTACAATCCCCACCCCGTCTAAAATTCTCGGAATTCGTTGATAGTTCGAATAGATTCGGAGACCAGGTCGACTGATTCGTTTTAAATTTAAACAGGTTCTATATGGTCTTTTCCTATTCCTTCTATGTCGTAGGGTTAAAACCAAAAAAGATTTGTTGTTTTCCACAAGTTGCCTTACGTTTTCGAGAAAACCCTCTCGTAAAAGTATTTTAACAATGTTTTCGGTGATGTTAGTAGACGCTATTCGAACCGTTCCTTTTCTATCCCTGTCAGCATTTCGTATATAAGTTATTATGTCAGCAATAGTGTCCTTACCCATGATAAACGCAAATTATTGTTACTTCCGAATTTTTATATAATCAACATGTTCCTTTTTTTTGTTTTATTTATGAAAATTATTAAAAGTATATGCGTGAGACATAATCTACTAATTTAGCTATTTTAATTAAAGACTATCCCTCTATCGGGATCTCGTATTATAATACCTCAGGCGCTAATGAAACTATTTTAGTAAAATTGAACTGTCTCAATTCCCGTGCGATCGCGCCAAAAACTCGAGTTCCTTTTGGATTTCCTTCTTGATCAACGACAACTGCAGCATTGTCATCATATCGTATTATCATACCGTTGTCACGCTTGAGTTCTTTACAAGTACGTACAATTACAGCTCTGATCACTTCGGATTTTTGTAGAGGTGTATTTGGTACTGCTTCCTTGATCACAGCAACAATAACGTCACCAATATGAGCATATCGGCGATTACTAGCTCCTAGGATTCGAATACACATTAATTTTCGGGCCCCGCTGTTGTCTGCTACATTCAAATGGGTTTGAGGTTGAATCATATCATTTTTTTAATCTGTTTTTTTAATGTAAAAATGTAAAGTAAAGCAAAGGACGAAGTAAAAAAAACCTGCAATTGTTTTTTTTATACCCAAGACTTCTTTCCTTTGGTTCAACATTCCTATCCAGAAATAATGAATTGAGTTCTTATAGGCATTTTGGATGCCACTATTGAAATAGCCTTTCGAGCTATATTTTCGGCTACTCCACCCATTTCATAAAGTATTCTACCTGGTTTAACGACAGCTACCCAATATTCGGGGGATCCTTTCCCCGAACCCATACGAGTTTCCGTATGTCTTACTGTAACCGGTTTATCTGGAAATACACGTACCCATATTTTTCCCCCACGACGTACATTTCGT